ACCAAAAGAAAGGGCCTTTCTATGTCGAAAAATGAAACTATGTCGAAAATGAAAAAACAGCCGAGGTTTTTTTTCTGAACAAACAATATTTCTCCCTTTTTTTCATGCAAAGAGCGAAGAAAAAAAAAAAATGATTCAACCTCAAACCCATTTAAATGTGGCGGACAACAGCGGGGCTAGAAAATTACTGTGTATTCGAATCATAGGAGCTAGTAATCGACGATATGCTCATATTGGTGACGTGATTGTTGCTGTAATCAAAGAAGCAGTACCTCATATGCCTCTACAAAGATCCGAAGTGATCAGAGCTGTAATTGTACGTACATGTAAAGAACTTAAACGAGATAATGGTATGATTTTAAAATATGATGATAATGCTGCGGTTGTCATTGATCAAGAAGGAAATCCAAAAGGAACTCGAGTTTTTGGTGCGATCGCTCGAGAATTGAGACAGTTGAATTTTACGAAAATAATTTCATTAGCTCCAGAGGTATTCTAAATACTAATAAGGGTATCTGAAATATATTCAATTTATTATTAGTAGAATTTTTTAGTAAATTATGTATTAGGCATGTACCTTAAAAAAAAAAAAAAAAAGAAGAACATGTTGATTATATAAAAAATCGGAGGCACCAATAATAATGGTTCGTCATGGGTAGGGACACTATTGCTAACATAATAACTTCTATACGAAATGCTGACATGGATAAAAAAGGAACAGTTCGAATCGCACATACGAAGATTACCGAAAGGATTGTTAAAATACTTCTACGAGAAGGCTTTATAGAAAATGTGAGAAAACATCGAGAAAGCACGAAAAATTTCTTGGTTTCAACTCTGCGACATCGAAGGAATAGGAAGGGGCGATATAGAACTATTTTAAAACGGATCAGTCGACCCGGTCAACGAATCTATTCCAATTATGAAAAAATTCCCAGGATTTTAGGAGGAATAGGTATTGTTATCCTTTCTACCTCTCGAGGTATAATGACAGACCGAGAGGCTCGACTAGAAGGAATCGGAGGAGAAATTTTGTGTTATATATGGTAATCCTTCTAGTATCCGAATTTAAATTGAATCTGCAACTTCCTATTTGTTTTGTGAAGGAAAGAGAAAGGACGGGTTGTCTAATATCATTCTTATTTTTTTTAGCTTTAGTTAATACTTAAAGAGGTTTATCTAGAATGAAAGATGAAAAATGGATCTTAGAAGGACTTGTAGTGGAATCACTTCGCAATGGTATGTTTCGAGTTCGTTTAGATAATGACGATCTGATCCTAGGTTATATTTCTGGAAAGATACGGCGTAGTTATATACGAATACTACCAGGCGATAGAGTCAAAATTGAAGTAAGTCGTTATGATTCAACCCGGGGGCGCATAATTTTTAGAATAGACCCTAAACCCCGCAACAAAGATTCGAACGATTAATTGGATTTATCAATCCTCCTTTCGTTGGGATACAATTTGAGGTTCAAAATTTCAAGAGATTTCTTTTTTTTTTCTAGAGTAGATTCGTAATTTCATTAAGGTAAGGAAAAACAAATTATGAAAAAAAGAGCCTCCGTTCGTAAAATTTGCGAAAAATGTCGACTGATCCGTAGACGGGGACGAATTATAGTAATTTGCTCCAACCCTAGGCATAAACAGAGACAGGGATAATATTTCTAAAAAAAAAAGGGACTCTACAACGTACCCAATGCACAAATAAAAGAAAAGATTTGTTTTGACACGAAATGGATATATCCATATATCTCTGACTCATTTTTATGAGATGATAAAATATGGCAAAACCTATATCAAGAACTAGTTTACCTAACTATGTGCGTTTTATTCCACGGAAAAATCCGCGTTTTACTTCACGGAAGTATCCGCGTTTTACTTCACGGAAAAGTAGTCTTCGAATATCCAAGGGGGTAATAAATATTCAAGCAAGTTTCAACAATACCATTGTAACGGTTACAGATACCCAGGGTCAGGTGGTTTCATGGTCCTCCGCCGGTACTTGTGGATTCAGGGGCCCAAGAAGAGGGACGCCCTTTGCTGCGCAAACTGCGACAGCAAATGCTATTAGTATAGTAATCGATCAGGGTATGCAAGAAGCAGACGTCAGAATAAAAGGTCCCGGTCTCGGACGAGATTCTGCATTACGAGCCATTCGGAGAAGTGGAATACGGCTAAATTGCGTCATGGACGTAACCCCTCTACCACATAATGGATGCAGACCTCCAAAAAAAAGACGCGTATAAATTGTAAAAATCTAAAACAGGAGGATTAATGAAAAAAGACGAAGTGAAGCGAATAGAACACATTGTCCAATGGAGTTGTGTTGCTACAAAGGAGATTAGCCAACATTATAAATATGGGCGTTTTGTTCTGTGTCCGCTTCGGGAAGGTCAAGCCGAGACGATCGCCATTTCGCTACGAAAGACTTTGCTTAGCGAAGTGGAAGGAATATGTATTACTCACGTAAATGTAATAGCAGCACACTACATCTCCTA